TTTCCAATAAAAACGGTTTGTTTTTGCATATCTCTACCGGTTTTCCAAATTAATCCTGCGGATACATATAATTCAGAAGAATATGTGAGTGATTCATACACGGCACCTCTTTCGTTTATCAAAGGTTCTACTAATTTATATGTTTCCACAAATAATTTAAATTCAATTTCTTGATCTGTATCCTCAATTTTTGGAAACTTATGAAATTCTTCTGTCAGGCCCTGATTAATGAATCTACAAAATCCCTCAAATTGGATCTGACTAAATCCAGGTATTATGGACATTCCCTCATTTTCATTCCGGAGCATCTTAATCTTAAGTTTCCTGTTTACCGAAAAAATCCCATGATTGGCTCATCGAACCATACGGATCGATCTAGTAATGATGGATCATATATTCTGTTTACTGAATCACATGAAATTTTAGCCAACTCCATATATGTATTTCATACGTATGAACGGAGACGAGGCAGAGGAATGAAGAGCATTTTCGACACAAGTGCAAATTCACATTTGCGACAGGTACAAATAGAAATAAATTGATAAACCATTCCTGGAAAAAAATTGTGTCACTGACAATTATGGAGTCTTGTATAGAATAGATAAATTGATCCAATTTCTACCTATTACTATGATATTATGATCGGATTGGGTACCAAAAAAAGAAATGGATTGAGGATTAAATCCCTTTTCTATGAATGAGATAAAGACAGAATAATCAGGAACAATATGGAGTTTCTTTTTTTTTAGCACACTTTATTTAAAGTTCAAAAAAGAATTTTGCGAATTCTTTTTGTTTTGGTAGTCAAATTTTTTATAGAATACGATTGAATTGCGTAATATTCGTAATATTAATATAAGGAGCACTATTTTAGTATTTATTAATATTAAATACATGCCGATATAGCTATCTAGCTATCTGCGGATCACATCTTTTATCGTAATTTCACTTGGGGTTGGGGCAACAGAGGTCGCACTATATCATAATTCCTATTTTCTATTCAATATATTCAATAAAAAATGAAAGCACGATGACCCCGTAGGGTAGGGATATATACATAAAAGAGACCAAACTCGATATCTATGTAACAATTTCTATTCTGGGGTTGATTTGACATATACACATATATGTTGTTATAATTAACATTGAAAAGGATTAATTATCGAAACTAATTACTACTGATTAGTTGATTAGTCGTAAATCAATTTTATTTTATTATGCCATTATTAAAATTAAAGAAAAACAATTTTAGATACAAATTTAAGAACGTTCTCTAATTCAGAGATTCAAGATAAAAAAAAAAAAGAAAAAAGGTTCAGTAATCCCCCCCCCCAAAAAAAATTAGTAATAGAATAGGGATGAATAATATTTTTATCCATTTTATTTTGGATCGAATTTGGTTGGCGGCATGGCCAAGTGGTAAGGCAGGGGACTGCAAATCCTTTATCCCCAGTTCAAATCTGGGTGTCGCCTGATCAACAAAAAATTTGGGATTTCTTATTCTTTTTGCCGATCTAACTCGATGAATTCTTGCCCCGCAGAAGCAGAGGCGAAGGACTAGGCCCGTTGATACTTGATTTTTCGAATCCGTATTTCTTGTAAATTTATTTTCTCAATATCTGAGTTCTGGGTTTGGACATTTATTTGATTGATAAATTGAATTTAATTCAAATAACAAATAAATAGTGAGAGTCAATTCTATTCTAGGATTCAGAACTACGAAAGTAAGAGCTCCTAAATCTTGGTATCCAAAGATTCCTAAAGGAACCCCCATTTTTGCTCCCAGGGTTGAATAAGAGATTATATGGAAAACTATCAAGACTTCCTAATTATCTTACACTACCTAGACTAAAGTAGTGTTTCCAGACTCTGTCTGGAATTAGATTGGTCGGGCTGATGGGAAATGAATTTAGGAATTTTGAAGAGGACTGAAGATACTTTGTATGCAGACTAACGAGAGTCTCTGAGTACTCAGACATTCAATCGGTATGGGTTGATCGGTTCTTATAGAGTATCTTATAGAGTAAAAAAGTCAAAGTTGAAAAAAAAAAATGGCCTTCCCCCACGTAGGGGATTACATGTATGTAATAGGGGTGGTGGGGTCTCCCCATTCTTTCCCATTCACAGAAAGACAGGAAGGCTTAGATCAAATAGGAAATAGACGTATCTGATAGATAGTTATCTATCTTGATAGTATATTTTGATATCTTTTGCTTATGAAAGAAAGTAACAAAACAAACAATGAGTCTTACTATTCTTAGATGTTCCATTAGAAGTAGGAACATTTATTTGCTATTTCCAAAGAACAAAGAAAAGGTATATGCATCATATTTGTGCTTAATGCTTCCCGATTTCATCGGTAAATCCTATAATATAGGAATTTGTTACGATACGAGTGGATTCAGTGAATTGGTTCATCAATAGCCTTAAGTAAGAATCTTATTTTGACTCTGCGCCATTGATTCCACTATGATTATTGATCAATAATAGAATAATTCCTTCATAGAGATAGGAGACATAATTTGCATGGATATAGTAAGTCTGGCTTGGGCTGCTTTAATGGTAGTCTTTACATTTTCGCTTTCACTCGTAGTATGGGGAAGGGGTGGGCTCTAGGGGTACTATTGATTTAATTGAGTAATCGATTGAGTGCTCGAATTGTATCAATTGTTTAATTGATTGTTTTACGAAGTTTTAAAAAAAGAATGTCTCTCTTTCAAAATTCTACTAGAATGCAATAATGAATAATAACTATTCAATCAAACAATGAATGGTTACTCGAATTGTATTTCGAAACTCAAATCGACGCATGATAGAAAATTTTTTACAAACGAATTCTTACTAAATATTCTATTTTAATAAACTTTAATAAACCAGCTCTTACCAGAATTATGGATATTACAATGAGAAAAAATCAATCCCTAGTTTTTTCTTTATTTGTTTCCCTCTTTCTTTACTTTTATTGTTCTAAGAGAAACTCGTTCTACTTAGATTTAGATAGATTTAGATTATAGCGATACATACTTTCTACTGGAAGTGGCTAATGATTGTCCAAAGGGTTCTACACATAATATGAAAAAATTTGATCTTTCTGCTGTTGAACAATTTACATATTATATTGTACATTTTATTTTGTTTTAGATTCCTAAAAATCTTTTTTTTTGACTCATCTCATGTTTAAGCATGAAAAAAAGGCAGGTTCTGCTCTAGTCTACTCTACTAATCGACTCCTTTTCCAAATAGCAAAAGTTACCCTCGAATTCTGCGGATCATTTATTAATGGCTCAATCTCAATCAATTACTTCTTGGGATAGGAAAAAAAGAAATAGAATTAGACTACTATTTCGATGTACATCTAAGATAGTACATCGAATATATGTAATATTGTAAATTAAATTGATATATATATATATAATATCAAGCCTATATCCTATATCTCTATACAATACAATTTATATCAGACTATTTATTTCATATGATAATAAATGATAATAAATAATAAATAGTATACAATACTAGATAGTGTGTGGTAGAAAGAACTATATATAGTTCTTTCTACCACACACTATCTCAGATACTTATGATTCCAGCCAGAGCATTTCAGTTAAGACTTGGAGTTTTAATCCCTTTCTTTTATTTCTTCAATTATTGGTAAGAACTAATAATTCAAGTTTCATTAAAATTAATCATTTTGACTGACTGTTTTTACGTAGATGATAAGTAAAAAAGCAGTAGGAACTAGAATGAACAGTGCAGTAGCAATAAATGCGAGAATATTGACTTCCATAATCTCATTGTGTTTTTTTTTGCTTCGCAATAACTCGGGATCTAATCCCTTAGAGATGAGAAATTTGACTCCTGTAATGTAAATTAAATGGGATTAATTGCATCCTGATGATACTGAAAAGGATCACTATTATGAATAACAATATCTCATCTATCAAACAAATCGATTCATCGTTGAGAATTGAATAGTATAACATAGGAGGATCTTTTATCCACACTAAATCTGAAATGGGATTTGTTACTGGATCAGCAATCCCATTGAATTTTTCATCCCTTTTCTTTTTTTTTTATAACCTACCGTCTTCCTTATACATACAATTATGTACATACAATTATGAAGTATTATATGAACGGTATTCTATGGGTCACACACGGATCCAAACAGTAGAAGTGAGATGGAAAAAAGACGGGTTAAGTAGAAAAAATCTAATATTCCAAGAAATTTACTCAAAGGGGGGCTTGTTTGTGCTTGGTCTTTTATTTTATTACTATCCCCTTTCTTGGATTGGGACTAGAACGCATACATCAAAAATTCAATGTGCAATTTGAATAAGAATGAGATACATTGTTTCCAATTAGTCATTGAGGATATACAAAAAAGATTGGAACTAGAAAGGGTATGTGTGGTTTAACCGAAAAAGTACTTCGTCAAGGTAATTATGTTAATTTCATTGTGTACCCTACAATAAACGAATACATTTAATTTGTGTATGTATTGCCGGTAAAAATATGGGCACTCTATTCCATTTCATTGATCAAGAACGATCGAAAAAGAAAGTCAGATGAGTATGGTATCTTTTAAAATACTAAATTAAAATACTAAATATAGTAATATATAGTAATACCGCCGATTGTAGCAATCCACATATGTCTCTCCCTTATCAATCAGTACTAGTATAAGAAATTGAAATTCTACTATTTGTCTTTGTCTGATGATAAATGCGAAACGAAAAACAAAAAAAGGAATAAAGATGCCCCACGGGGGATTAGATCTTGCTACCCATCTCCCTTTTCACGGAAAATGGAAAGATGAATTGATAAATCCATCGAATCCTAGTTCGGGACTGACGGGGCTCGAACCCGCAGCTTCCGCCTTGACAGGGCGGTGCTCTGACCAATTGAACTACAATCCCATCGAGGTGTATGGCATACATATTTTAAAGGTTTCATAAGAACACTCTATTGGTGGTGTTGTAACAGAGACAGGAATAATATACGGATATCCACACAGACTATAGTGAGAGTGACACGGATTACTAGTAATCCGTGGTTAGTTTTTGTATTGACAAAAAATGGGTAATCAATTTTTTCAATGAGAAAAAAGAACTATTTTTCCTTTGATAATACTTAATTAAGTATCATCAATCGAGATCCTTAGAAAGATCAGAACGAATAAGAAAAATATGGATAGAGAAAGAAAAAATGTGATTCTTTTTCTTTATTTATACGGATCCGGTATTTCTGTTTCTCGAGGACAAATTGATTATATCATATTCATAGAGTGGCGAATTATTGGGCCGAGCTGGATTTGAACCAGCGTAGACATATCGTCAACGAATTTACAGTCCGTCCCCATTAACCGCTCGGGCATCGACCCAGGAAGAATTCATTCTAGGCGTATGGATAATCCATGATCAACTTCCTTTCGTAGTACCTACCCCCAGGGGAAGTCGAATCCCCGCTGCCTCCTTGAAAGAGAGATGTCCTGAACCACTAGACGATAGGGGCATATCTGCCCGACTGTCATCACATCATACTATGATGATAGTATGAGTAGTTTTTTGGAATTGTCAATATAATCTAATGGGATAATTAGATCCGAAGAGTCTTTCTTACTTTTATGTTATGATTCCATGGAATTTTTTTGATTTGATGGTTCATTCATGAACCATCCCATACTATATAACGAAAGGAAGTATAAGATTCCTTCCGTTCAGGCAGTGATTGGTCCGACAGAAAGAAGAGGTAAAACCAAAATGAATTCCTTTTCTTCAATTTGAACTCATTGCTTCGTTCATTGTTCAGATAAAATATGCCTACTACTATCTCACACATCTCACACTAAGCCAGAAAATTAAAAAACAATAGAAATTTTTTCTTTTGATTTTTTTGATAAGAATTCGGTTCGGGGTAGAATCCCCTTATCACATGATTCAAAAAAATATCTTGAATTTGTGTCGATGTCGGATTGGTACATGTATCAATCAAATGAATCTTGTTCTGATGGGTCAGTAAAAGTAAATACGTAGGATTGGTCTTGAAACAATTTACTGCATTATTTTTGATCTTTATCAAAAAAATCAAAATTTGACCCACTTTCACTTTGGAGGTAAATCAAATTTCTTGTTCCTGAATGAACTCCTATGCATATATGTATATATCATAATATATATGCAATATGTATGCAGTAGACTCATAATGTAAAATGACTAATTCATGAATTGAATAAAACGGGCCCTTTTAACTCAGTGGTAGAGTAACGCCATGGTAAGGCGTAAGTCATCGGTTCAAATCCGATAAAGGGCTTTTTCCACTAAACTCAAGTTTGAGTCTTCGTTTTTTAGTGGAAAATAGAAATATCGTTTTTATTTATAAAAAAAAGAAAAAGGTAACCAACCGCCATTACAATGAGTTCTGATTATTATGAGTTATAGTTAGAATAGAAAGTTGAACATTTAGTCATTATCATAATGACTAATTGAACTTATTAGGAGTAATCTACCCTGTAGTGACATAGTAGTCCTCTTCATGTCTCATTATTCAAATTTTTGGTCCCGGGACATAAATATTCTAAAATATTCTAGATATCCAACCCCTATTATTAATCACCAAACTAAAGTATTCTTACCTCTCCATTGTTCTTACCAAACCCACCATAAAACTATAAATCAAGAAAAAGTAAGTGGACCTGACCCATTGAATGATAACTATATTAGCTATTCTGATATTTAAATTCGATATATATTAAATTGTACAAGCAGATTTTTTGATTTCCTTAGACCGCGCAAGACAAGACTTTGTCAATATTTTGGATTTAATCTTCTTGTTACTGGATGCTTCATAGGAATAAATCGCTATTCTTTTCCACTACATATAAAAGTTTATTTCTAAAACCTATTTTTCAATATCTCTCCTTGATTTCAGAATCAGATATTGTTCTTCCGACAATGCAATAGAAAACGAATGTGAGAAAGGTACTTTCATTTCCAGTCTACCATTATTTAATAGTTAGGGGCAGGAAAAAGTAGGGAATTTTTTTGTTTGACCCGTTAAAAGATATACTCTGGAATATGAGTCATAGGACAATTCAGGATTCAAATGGTTATATAGTATAATATAAGGACTAATCGAATCAAACTCATAGATTTACCTAGGTTGATTTGTGGCAAAATAGAAAAGAAGAATTGGTATCTTCGAAACCCATTGTAAGGGCATGGAACAAGAAATCGTCCATAAATAATCGAACTATCGTATGCCTTGGAAATGAGATGAGGTGTTCGGAAATGGTTAAAGTAGTTGAATAGGAGGATCACTATGACTATAGCCCTTGGTAGATTTACCAAAGAAGAAAATGATCTATTTGATATTATGGATGATTGGTTACGGAGGGACCGTTTCGTTTTTGTAGGCTGGTCCGGCCTATTGCTCTTTCCTTGTGCTTATTTCGCTTTAGGAGGTTGGTTTACAGGTACAACTTTTGTAACTTCATGGTAT